GTTTACACCCATTAGTTTGTAAGGGTTTCAATGCAGACTTTGATGGGGATCAAATGGCTGTTCATGTACCTTTATCTTTGGAAGCTCAAGCGGAGGCTCGTTTACTTATGTTTTCTCATATGAATCTCTTGTCTCCAGCTATCGGGGATCCTATTTCTGTACCAACTCAAGACATGCTTATTGGACTCTATTTATTAACAATCGGAAATCGTCGAGGTATTTGTGCAAATAGGTATAATCTATATAATAGTGGAAACTACCAAAAAAAAATAGTTGATAATCATAATAATAACTATAAGTATACGAGGGAAAAAGAACCCTATTTTTCTAGTTCCTATGATGCACTTGGAGCTTATCGACAGAAAAGAATCAGTTTAGATAGTCCTTTGTGGCTCCGATGGAGACGAGATCAACGTGTCATTGGTTCAAGAGAAGTTCCCATCGAAGTTCAATATGAATCTTTAGGTACTTATCATGAGATTTATGGGCACTATCTAATAGTAGGAAGTATAACAAAAGAAATCCGTTCTATATACATTCGAACTACTCTTGGTCATATTTCTTTTTATAGAGAATTAGAAGAAGCCATACAGGGTTTTTGTCGAGCCTACTCATACGCTATCTAATCTAATTTCTTAGATTAGGCGATGTTTGTGCCTAGTGCCTAGGGTAATTCAGGTCTCCCAAATTTCACTGGTATTCTAATTTCTGAATTTCTGTGTGAATCAAGATTGAGGAAAGGAAGTTTTCGAATCATTGACTTGGGTCCATTGTCGAATCCTACTTAGCAGAAGAAATATAAGAGAAGAGGTACTTATGGCAGAACGGGCTGATCCGGTCTTTCACAATAAAGTGATAAATGGAACTGCTATGAAACGACTTATTAGGAGGTTAATCGATCATTTCGGAATGGCATATACATCACATATCTTGGATCAAATAAAAACTTTGGGTTTCCAGCAAGCCACTGCTACATCTATTTCATTAGGAATTGATGATCTTTTAACCATCCCTTCGAAGGGATGGTTAGTTCAAGACGCCGAACAACAAAGTTTTATTTTAGAGAAACACCATCATTATGGGAATGTACACGCGGTAGAAAAATTACGTCAATCCATTGAGATATGGTATGCTACAAGTGAATATTTGAGACAAGAAATGAATCCTAATTTTCGTATGACTGATCCTTCTAATCCAGTACATATAATGTCCTTTTCGGGAGCTAGAGGAAATGCATCTCAGATACATCAATTAGTGGGTATGAGAGGATTAATGTCGGATCCCCAAGGACAAATGATTGATTTACCCATTCAAAGCAATTTACGTGAAGGACTTTCTTTGACAGAATATATAATTTCCTGCTATGGAGCTCGCAAAGGAGTTGTAGATACTGCTGTACGAACATCAGATGCTGGATACCTCACACGTAGACTTGTTGAAGTAGTTCAACACATTATTATACGTAGAACAGATTGTGGTACTATCCGAGGTATTTCCGTGAGCCCTCAAAATGGTATGACAGAAAAAATTTTTGTCCAAACACTAATTGGTCGTGTATTAGCAGACGATATATATATTGGTTTGCGATGTCTTGCCACTCGAAATCAAGATATTGGGATTGGACTTATAAATCGATTCATAACCTTTCGAGCACAACCAATATATATTAGAACCCCCTTTACTTGCAGGAGTACATCTTGGATCTGCCAATTATGTTATGGTCGGAGTCCTACTCATGGTGACCTGGTCGAATTGGGAGAAGCTGTAGGTATTATTGCAGGTCAATCAATTGGGGAACCAGGGACTCAACTAACATTAAGAACTTTTCATACTGGTGGAGTATTCACAGGTGGTACTGCCGAGTATGTACGAGCTCCTTCTAATGGAAAAATAAAATTGAATGAGAATTTGGTTCATCCCATACGTACCCGTCATGGGCATCCCGCTTTTCTATGTTCTATGGACTTGTATGTAACTATTGAGAGTCGGGATATTCTACATAATGTAAATATTCCACTAAAGAGTTTGATTTTAGTTCAAAATAATCAATATGTAGAATCAGAACAAGTAATTGCTGAAATTCGTGCTGGAACGTCCACTTTTTATTTTAAAGAGAAGGTACGAAAACATATTTATTCTGAATCAGAGGGAGAAATGCACTGGAGTACTGATGTACACCATGCACCTGAATATACATATGGTAATGTTCATCTATTATTAAAAACAAGTCATTTATGGATATTAGCAGGAGGTTCGTGCAGATCTAGTATAGTGTCTTTTTCGCTCCACAAGGATCAAGATCAAATGAATCCTCATGCTTTTTCTGTCGAAGAAAGATATATCTCTGATCTATCAATGACTAACGGTCGAGTAAGATATAAATTGTTAGATACTTCTGATAAAAAAGATAAGAAAATTCTTGACTATTCAACAAGACCTGATCAAACCATATATAATGGTCATTGGAATATTATATATCCTTCTATTATCCAAGGGAATTCTTATTTTTTGTCGAAAAAGCGAAGAAATAGATTCATCATCCCATTACAATATGATCAAAAACGAGAGAATGAACTAATACCCTGTTTTGGTATTTCAATTGAAATACCAAAACAGGGTATTTTACGTAGAAATAGTATTCTTGCTTTTTTTGATGATCCACGATACAGAAGAAATAATTCGGGAATTACTAAATATGGGACCGTAGAGGTCAATTCAATTATCAAAAAAGAGGATTTGATTGAGTATAGAGGATCAAAAGAATTTATTCCGAAATACCAAATGAAAGTAGATCGTTTTTTTTTTATTCTCGAAGAAGTGCATATTTTACCTGGATCTTCATTGATAATGGTCCAGAACAATAGTATCATTGGAGTAGATACACAACTCGCTTTAAATACAAGAAGTCGAGTAGGCGGATTAGTCCGCCTGGAGAGAAAAAAAAAAAATATTGAACTAAAAATATTTTCCGGAGATATTTATTTTCCTGGAGAGGCAGATAAGATATCTAGGCACAGCGGCATTTTTATACCACTGAAAACAAAAAAAAAAAATTCTAAGGAATCAAAAAAATTGAAAAATTGGATCTATGTCCAACGGATCACACCCACAAAGAAAAAGTATTTTGTTTCGGTTCGACCCGTAGTCACATATGAAATAACTGATGGCATAAATTTAGCAACACTTTTTCCGCAAGATCTCTTGCGGGAAAAGGATAATGTCCAACTTAGAGTTGTCAATTATATCCTTTATGGAAATGGCAAGTCAATTCGAGGAATTTTTCACACAAGTATTCAATTAGTTCGCACTTGTTTAATATTGAATTGGGATCCAGAACAAAATGGTTCTCCGAAAGAGATTCGTGCTTCCTTTATTGAGGTAAAGGGAAATGATCTGATTCGAAATTTCATGAGAATTGAGTTAGTAAAGTCCAGCATTTCGTATATCGGAAAAAGATATGATAGGGCAAGTTCAGGATTGATTTCCGATAATGGATTAGATCGTACAAATATAAATCCTTTTTACTGCAAGGTTAGTATTCAATTACTTACACAACATCAAGGTACTATTGGTACATTGTTGAATCGAAATAAGGAATGCCAATCTTTGATAATTTTGTCATCATCCAATTGTTCTCGAGTTGGTCCATTCAATGGTTCGAAATATAACATGATAAAAGAATCGGATCCCATAATCCCAATTAAGGATTTGTTGTGTCCTTTGGGGACTATTGTCCCTAAAATGGTAAATTTATATTCATTTTACCATTTAATAACTTATAATCAGATTTTGTTAAAGAAATATTTGCTACTTGGTAATTTTCAACAGACTTTCCAAGTACTTCAAGTACTTAAATACTGTTTAATAGATGAAAATAGGAGGATTTATAATCCCGATCCATGCAGTAACATCATTTTGAATCCATTCCATTTGAATTGGCATTTTCTCCATCACGATTATTGGGAAGAGACATCTACAATAATTAGCCTTGGACAATTTTTTTGTGAAAATATATGTCTATTCAAATACAAACCGCACATAAAAAAATCTGGGCAAATTATAATTGTTGATGTTGACGCTTTAATTATAAGATCCGCTAAGCCCTATTTAGCCACTCCAGGAGCAACTATTCATGGCCATTATGGTAAAATATTTTACGAAGGAGATACATTAGTTACATTTATATATGAAAAATCAAGATCTGGTGACATAACACAAGGTCTTCCAAAAGTGGAACAAATCTTAGAAGTACGTTCGATTGATTCAATATCAATGAACCTTGAAAGGAGAGTTGAAGGTTGGAACAAAGGGATACCAAAAATTTTTGGAATCCCCTGGGGATTCTTGATTCAAGCCGAGCTAACCATAGCTCAAAGTCGTATCTCTTTGGTTAATAAAATCCAAAGGGTTTATCGATCTCAGGGGGTACAGATCCATAATAGACATATAGAGATTATTGTACGTCAAGTAACATCAAAGGTGTTGGTTTCAGAAGATGGAATGTCTAATGTTTTTTCACCCGGGGAATTAATTGGATTGTTGCGAGCGGAACGAGTGGGGCGCGCTTTGGACGAAGCGATCTCTTATCGCGCAATCCTATTGGGAATAACAAGGACATCTTTGAATACTCAAAGTTTCATATCCGAAGCAAGTTTTCAAGAAACCGCTCGAGTTTTAGCAAAAGCTGCTCTACGAGGTCGTATTGATTGGTTGAAAGGCCTGAAAGAGAATGTTGTTCTAGGTGGAATTATACCTGTTGGTACAGGATTCAAAAAATTAGTGCACCATTCAAGTAAGGACAAAAACTTTTATTTGGAAATCAAAAGAAAGAATCTATTTGACTTGGAAATAAAAGATCTTTTGTTACACCATAGAGAATTATTTTGTTCTTATGTACCAAACAATTTCCATGAGACATTAGAACAATCATTTACGCGATTTCATGATTCCTAAGAGCGGATTCTTTTACTTTAACTATCTTTAACTATCTTTTAATTATCTGTTTTTAATTATCTGGTCTGGCTTTTCTTTTAACTTAACTATCTTGTTCTTGTTCGAATATTGATAAAAAAATAAGTAATTAAAAGACATTAATGGTTTGTACTGTGTATTAAAGGTCAATTCCCGGCAGAAGGTTCCATCGGAACAATTACTTATTTCAAAGTACCTCGTCTCTTTGTTAAAGTTAAAAAAAAAAACAAAAAGGAAGTGTGGGAAAAATGACAAGAAGATATTGGAACATTAATTTAGAAGAGATGATGGAGGCCGGAGTTCATTTTGGTCATGGTACTAAGAAATGGAATCCTAGAATGGCCCCTTACATCTCTGCAAAGCGTAAAGGTATTCATATTACAAATCTCACTGGAACTGCTCGTTTTTTATCAGAAGCCTCTGATTTAGTTTTTGATGCGGCAAGTAGGGGAAGAACCTTCTTAATTGTTGGTACCAAAAATAAAGCAGCAGATTCAGTAGCATCGGCTGCAATAAGAGCCCGGTGTCATTATGTTAATAAAAAATGGCTTGGTGGTATGTTAACAAATTGGTCTACTACGGAAACGAGACTTCAAAAGATCAGGGATTTAAGAGCAGAACAAAAGATGGGTAAACTCAACCGTCTTCCCAAAAGAGATGCGGCAATATTGAAGAGAAAATTATTTACTTTGCAAACATATCTCGGCGGTATCAAATATATGACGAGGTTGCCTGATATTGTGATCATCGTTGATCAGCAAGAAGAATATACGGCTCTTCGAGAGTGTGTAATTTTGGGTATTCCGACGATTTGTTTAATCGATACAAATTGTGACCCGGATCTCGCAGATATTTCGATTCCATCCAACGATGATGCTATAGCTTCAATCCGATTGGTTCTTAACAAATTAGTATCCGCAATTTGTGAGGGCCGCTCTAGCTATATAAGAAATCCTTGATTATGATTAAGGGGGGATTTTTTGGATTCGGTTACTATTCTTGAATTAAATAAAAAAAAAGCAAAAAGGTAAGTGCGGGCATATTGATAATATGTTATTATATTACGTGATTTCTTGGTATCCTATGTAAATTCTTGATATCTTAAATATACAATTAATGAATACGATTTTTGATTCATATTGGTGAGTTGAAAAAGAGATAGAGATGGTTGAATCAAAATAATTTCTTTTTTGAAGTTCAATTTCTGCTAGAGGACAATATGAATGTTATACCATGTTCCATTAAAACACTCAAAGGGTTATACGATATATCGGGTGTAGAGGTAGGCCAACATTTATATTGGCAAATAGGAGGTTTACAAATCCATGCCCAAGTACTTATCACTTCTTGGGTAGTAATTGCTATCTTATTAGGTTCAGTCATTATAGCTGTTCGGAATCCACAAACCATTCCGACCAACGGTCAGAATTTCTTTGAATATATCCTTGAATTTATTCGAGACTTAAGCAAAACCCAGATTGGAGAAGAATATGGCCCTTGGGTTCCCTTTATTGGAACTATGTTCCTCTTTATTTTTGTTTCTAACTGGTCAGGTGCTCTTTTACCTTGGAAAATTATACAGTTACCTCATGGAGAATTAGCTGCACCCACGAATGATATAAATACTACTGTTGCTTTAGCTTTACTCACGTCCGTCGCATATTTTTATGCGGGTCTTAGCAAAAAAGGATTGGGTTATTTTGGGAAATACATTCAACCAACCCCCATCCTTTTACCAATTAACATCCTAGAAGATTTCACAAAACCTTTATCTCTTAGTTTTCGACTTTTCGGAAATATATTAGCCGATGAATTAGTAGTTGTTGTTCTTGTTTCTTTAGTCCCTTCAGTAGTTCCTATACCTGTCATGTTTCTTGGATTATTTACAAGTGGTATTCAAGCTCTTATTTTTGCAACCTTAGCCGCGGCTTATATAGGTGAATCCATGGAAGGTCATCATTAACTAGCTTTTCAAATAGTCTTTTTTTTTTTAATTCTATTATTAAGCAAGCTTATCCCACATGATTCATGATAATCCAATTGGATGGGTAAGATAATAGTGTATGATTCCATCATCTAGAATTGTAGGAGAAAAGATAGACAATATTCCAACAGAATTCTAAAAAAAAAAGAAGGGCTGGGAAGGTTATAGTTAGAGTATAATATATGTAATAATGTCTATAGGCTCTAAACCCCCGTCTATTTTTCTAGGAATTATTCTATTCCAGAATCAATTAAAAAAAAATTAGGATGGTTTACATTATGGAAGAAAAGAATGGATATGTGATATTAGAATCACATTAAATATTCTTTAGTTATATGAGATAAGTCTATCCATAATATCGCTATATTACATAACTATATAATATTTATTATAATATTTATTATATTTTATAGTATTGTTTATTATATTTTATAGTATTGTTTATTATATTTATTTATTTATTTTTATTTTTTTTATTTATTTTATTTTTATTTTATTATAGTATTGTAAGGCTAGAATTTATATTTTTCCTAATTACAACCAATCCTATAATCATAATCTGGATCCTCATTATTCATATTTGTTATGTTATATATGAACAATATACAACATAAAATAAATATATATATATATTTATTACCCGGTTTAATTCAAATTGAAATTAGATTCAATTCATTATATATTTCTTATTTATATATCTATTTATATATATATTCTTAATTCCTTAATTCTTATATTTTTATATTAAAATATTCAAAATTTTTGTTATTATTTTATTTATTATTATTTGATAATATGTATAATATACAATACAAATTACAAATAATATAATTTATTATAATTATAAATAAATATTAATAAATTAAATAAATAATTAATAAATAAATTTTTAATTTAAGTTAAGATATTAATAATTAATATCTATTGGTACTTTTTTATTACATAATATGTATTACATATTAACATTAATATATATATTTTATTATATTAATTTATATTAATTTATATTTATATTGGATTAATTTGGTATTAAATTAATTTGATAATTTGATTGATATTGATTGCAGCTCACACTGCATTTAGATAGATTTCAATATCAGTCCTTCTCTTCTAGCAATTTTTTTTTGAATGAAAAAATAAATAAACTTAACAATAGTGTAGTGTAGTAAAGAACGAAGAATTAAATGAAAGAATGGTTCGAAACAAAGAAATACAATAGTTACAACTGTATGCATATGGATTTACAAAAACTCTATGATAGTTAAAAACTAAAAACGAGATAGTTCTGACGATTCCGTTTTTTAATTTAGTAATTAATATTATTATTTCAACTTGTGGATCTTAATTAAAAAAGTCATAATTGATTGGTTGATTGTATCATTAACCATTTCTTCTTTTTTGTTTTGTGTGAGGAACTTACCATGAATCCACTGATTTCTGCCGCTTCCGTTATTGCTGCTGGATTGGCCGTGGGGCTTGCTTCTATTGGACCTGGAGTTGGTCAAGGTACTGCTGCAGGCCAAGCTGTAGAAGGTATTGCGAGACAACCGGAAGCAGAGGGTAAAATACGAGGTACTTTATTGCTTAGTCTAGCTTTTATGGAAGCTTTAACAATTTACGGACTGGTTGTGGCATTAGCACTTTTATTTGCGAATCCTTTTGTTTAATCCTCAAAATATAAAAAAATACCTTAGAGACTTTTTTCTTATTAACTCTTAACTTGGAATTTTCCTTTGCTTCTTAGAATTATATTAACACGTTACTAAAAAATTACTTATTTATTGAGACAATACCTAGGAAGGGTTGATTTGAAGATGAGGAATTACCGCATTCACTTGCTTTCTTCCTTTCTGTCTTTAGCTTAGTACAATAGAAAACTTTTTTATTTTCATTGTTTGGAAGTGTTTCAACAAATGAAATATTTTTCAATTGATATCAGATCTAAAACCTAAGTCTAAAGTCTAAGTAAAGTATCTTATTAGAAAATTTTTTAAAATGTAAAAAAATTTAAACAAAACAAATGAAATTACTAGATTTCTTTTATTCTCATTAAATAAATAAAGTGGAAATAAAAAAAAAAAAAAGAAATCGATCAAAAAAAAAGGGCGATCGGAGTGATACAAAAAGAACTCTGTTCTTTGTTAGTCCTATCCAAAAGAAAAGAGAGGAGAATATATGAAAAATGTAATTGATTCTTTCGTTTACTTGGGCCACTGGCCATACGCCGGAAGTTTCGGGTTTAATACCGATATTTTAGCAACAAATCCAATAAATCTAAGTGTAGTGCTTGGTGTATTGATTTATTTTGGAAAGGGAGTGTGTGCGAGTTGTTTATTTCAAGAATAGGATGGATCCATCCATCTGCACTTATGGTATTTATAAGGGATAGGGGAAATAGTAAAAAAGTGCACGATCTCGACGAATTTCTTCTGAATAAATTAAGAAATTATATGCAAGAACCATAGCATTTCGTGATTTATTGGTAAATCCACTTTGATTCTCTATCAACCAATAATGCGAGACCTTTAACATGGTTAAAGCTAAATTGTTTAAAGTCCGGACAAAACATGGTATTCTTTCTACCACTACGTTAGTAACCAAATAGTTCAAAAAAATTGGTAATTTATTTGATTTTGATATATAACACTCATATCAATAAATAAATTTAAACTATTTACGAGATAAAAAAAGGAAACAAAGTTCCTTTTTTTATCTAATGCTGAATCGACGACCTATGTATAAAAAAGAGGAATTTTTGGACTTGAAGAAACAAAAATATAATATAATTATTATTTTAATTTTTATAATCATATTTCCTTTTTTCATTCAAAAAAATTAAAAAAAAAAGTACAAATAAAAAAACAACTTTGCTGACAATTTTAGATTTTGATCTGGTCTAGTCGGAAGAGTCTTCCTAATATTCTGGTTTTTTATTTTATAAGTTTTGATATGTTTAACTACAAACAGAAAAGAGAAGGTAGGCTCATTACATTAAAAAAGCTATGGGAATACTCATACCATAAATAAATAATTGAGCGTGAGAGC